TGGTTTAGGACATCTCTCTTTCAAGGAGGCAGCGGGGATTCGAATTCCCCTGGGGGTAGGGTACTACGGAAGGAAGTTGATCATGGATTACCAATAAGCCTATAAAAAAAATGGATTCTTCCTGGGTCGATGCCCGAGCGGTTAATGGGGACGGACTGTAAATTCGTTGGCAATATGTCTACGCTGGTTCAAATCCAGCTCGGCCCAATAAGCCGCATCAATCTACCATGAGATAGTAGAAAATCCCTTGTCCTTTAGAAAGACCCCATACGAAGATAAAAAAGAATCAAAATTTCTGCCAGATCCCTTATTTCCCTGGGATTGTAGTTCAATCGGTTAGAGCACCGCCCTGTCAAGGCGGAAGCTGCGGGTTCGAGCCCCGCCAGTCCCGACGGATCCAATAAATACAAAAATCCATTTTTCCCTTTCTATGAACTAGTAAAGAATGTCAAGGGGTATACTTGCATTCCCAAAGCAAAAAGGAGTCTTGATTTCTTTTTTTTTTTTCCTATTTTTCCATCTCGCTTTTTTTGTTTGTTAGGTTCGGAACTATGTAATTAATTGAAGTGGAAAGGCAATCTGATGATCCTTCATCAGAAGATTCTCCAAGGAAGACGCAAAGGTGGGTTATAGAAAAAACAAGGAAACGGATGATAAATATAATTTCGGAGTAATTGAGTTAGGAATCAAAATTTTGATTCGGTATGGATAAAAGAACTTCCTATGTTATACTATTCAAGTCTTGACGACGGGTTGATTTGATAGATCAGATATTGTTATTCATGATAGTGATTCGGTTCAAGATCATCGAGAGGTAATTCATCCATTGAATTTACAGACGATAGACGAAAGATTTATCATCTCTAGGGGATTAAATCCCGAGTTATTGCGAAGTAAAAAACCGATGAGATTATGGAAGTAAATATTCTTGCATTTATTGCTACTGCACTATTCATTCTAGTTCCTACCGCCTTTCTACTTATCATTTACGTAAAAACAGTCAGTCAAAATGATTAATTCGATTGAATTTTCAAATGAATTTGAATCAAACTTTCCTTCCAAGTTCTTATCAAAAATTTACGAAGTAAAATGAAAGGGGTCCAATTTCACGTCTTAACTTAAATGAAATGAGCGCACTAGAATCGGAAATTATCTAAGAGATAGATAGTATGGTAGAAAAATGAATTTTTCTACCATACTATCTATCTCTTAGTCTATAAAGCTGTAATCTAGAATAAAGATAAACGCTTAAGTTTCTATATATCAATCTACAATATTCTCTTCCTATATGTGTATATTAATTCCATTTCCATATCAATATATTCCATATATTCTATGGAATTGACATAAGACCCAATTTGCTACATCTATTTGTTCCGCTCAATCTAAAATAAGAATTATTTTAGGATTCTAATTCCTTTCCTTTTACTAATAAGTAAGGGGAAACCTCGCCTATTTTTAACGCCATATGAAATAAGGTGATAAAGCCTAAACCGCCTTTCTAAAATTCGAATAGAAACCAAAGGGTAAATGCCCGATATGTAACCCGCCCGAGGCAAGATCTTATTATTGACCAGTCTCTCCTTAAACAACCACTATCTCGATATCATTTCTTATAGTTGGAATCCAATGGGATTCCAAATTCAGAGTTTTGATTTTAAATAGTTCAAAGTGCGTTGCAGAACGATCTATAAAACAAGCGGGTTTGATTCCTGAACTCAATTAGTAGTACTTCTAAAGCCCACTTCTTCCCCACACTACGAGTGAAAGGGAAAATGTAAAGACTACCATTAAAGCAGCCCAAGCGAGACTTACTATATCCATGTGCATTATGTCCCCTAATCTCTATAAATACGAAGGAATTATTCCATTATTCCTCAGTAATAATAGTGGAATTAATGTCGCAGAGTCAAAAATGGGTTCTACCGAACACTATTGAGAAATCCATCCAATAAATCAATTATGATTTCGATTTTTTTGGTGATTCAGGATTCAGGCGACACCCGGATTTGAACTGGGGAAAAAGGATTTGCAGTCCCCCGCCTTACCGCTCGGCCATGCCGCCAAAATGATAGAAAATAGGTGCAATTTTTTCCGGATTACGGAATTATTATTGTACTTCCATTTTGACTTCTGTTTTCCTTAATCCTTTTATTTCCTAAAAAAAAAAAGAAATACCCCTTTTGATTGGATTTGATCCATCCCTTTGATTGTATAGTATCTGAAAATACACAATGCTAAAAACATTCTCTCGTTTTTCTATTGAGAAATAAAATGTGTATTTTTCAGACGAGAAATTTGAACCATTGACTCCTTACTTGGAATTCATGAACGATTCTGGGATTTGAATTTCAAATTGTGTTTTCCTAATGACAACATAAAAATTGAAGCAGAACTAATCAGTATTGATTTTTCAATTAAAAAAGATTTCTCAATTTCAATTATAACAAAACATATGAGTATATGTAAACCCCAGAACATAAATACAGATATCTATTAT